AAAGACAAACTGCTCCTAAACCAAGCCTGAACACGTTTCCAGTTGTTGATCGACGCGTGTCGTGATCACCAGCATAGTCGGCGTCACAATAGCCAACTATCTTACACTGTTCTCCTTTCTTATACAGAAGACCATAGTCAAGTCTTCCTTTCATGTACCTCAATATTCGTCGAAAGTGAGGTTTCTTTGGATTTTGCATGAATCGACTAACCACTCCAACTGCATATGCGATGTAGGGCCTTGTCAGGGTTAGCGCTTGTGCTAAGCGATAAGAATTCGTTCTGGAATGCCGGCGCGGACTGAAGGATGATGTTTATTAGCTAGACAAATCCTTCATTCGAAAGACGACAATCAAAGCATCACGACTCGTGGAACATTCATTCCTAAAAGGTGTAAACCTGTGAGATCGGACAACCCGTAAAAGGAAGCCGCTAGGCATCAAGCCCTATTATCTTACACCTAGGGAGGGTGGCCGTTGTTGGGTTTTTCTCAATTAGAGTCGCAAGGAGTTTGCTGCTCGTTGGTAGTGGAATGCTGACTAACCGTCTCCGTCCCCCTATGATGAGAAAAAGCTTTCCGAGTGGACGAGGACCGATCTTCTCTTTCTTTAGTCTTGCTCGTCTTATGGCATTAGCCTTTGCGGATTCCTTAATCCGCGGGACAGCTGTCTCGGCACATGTCAATCCTTATGTCCCCAGCGAGCAGGTCAAGGTACTCTATGTTGCTGCTTGCCTTTATCTTCCAGTCTGCCAAGCAAGCTTGTTTATTCTATGTTATTGATAAATCGCTATTTCCCCCAAACCGCTAGTTTTCATACGACTCAGAACTTATAACGTTGTTCTGTCTCCAAACAGAGAGCTTGTAGGCCTTATTCTTTGGATAAAAGTAGCGACGAGCCGACTACTACGACCACATGCGCATCTAGCGCAGTGGCTTGTCACTTCGTACCTTGACCATCTTCCGAAGTTCTAAATAATCTACTTATCAAACGCTGTAGGGGCGGACTGCTCTACATTCAGCCACGCCACAGTGACCCCCCGAAGCGATCTGCCTCATTGCAGGACGAAATCCGGCAGCCAATTGCTGGCTCTGAATAACCAGCCCAGCAAGAAGTTCAATTCTTCCATAACATAACGGGGCGGGGTTGCGCGCGAGCCGAGTGACGTAGATGCACAAGAGTACTTCGCGCCACAACCATCTCTTTTTTATACGTTCTACGGACCGATGCCTGCTGCTTCATCTGGTAGAAAAGAATCATAGATATGCCGGTCATTAGAAGGAAGAACCACCATAAAAAGATTCCTCGTGTATCATCTGTAGCAAAACTATGAACGGGAGCTAGCAATCCGGACCGTATTGAAAAGGTTCCTGAGACACAGCATGGAAAAGTCACAATATTAAGAAACGAGGTCCAAGAATGAAGAAGGGGTAAAATTACAGAATGAATACGAGCTGTGGCTAATACCCGAGGCATAAAAGAAGCATTTTCTACGGGATCCCGAAACCACCAGCCACCCCGACCTAATTCATGATAAGCCCACCAACTTCCTGGCAAGATGCCTACGGTTAAAAACCACCAACATGTCAAGATCCAAATTCGAATTGGTTCCTGGTCCTGATCAGAGACCACTGTGTTCGCGCCGGCGGTCCAACAAAGAGGCGAAGTAGTGGTCTCTTTCTTTCCATTACGAACGACACGCTTCGCCTGCTCCCTCCCCGTGTCCACGTCGTCGAAGAAAGGTTCTTTTGCCCCGATTTACCGTCGTAGGGAGCACTCTTCTGAGCCCCACATGATTCGCCGAAGGATGAGATCTTGCCTATGCAGTAGGATTAAAAGGAAAGTTATCCGAACAGTGAGACCCGGGAAGACTACTACTTCTGTATTTTTGATAAATCAAAGGGCTACTTCCTGATTCATTCCACATTTCACATTCCCCTTGGGATTAGCAAAATCAAATACCTTTTTCTCGTTATAGCTATCCTTTGCTTGTGTAATGACTCGAACTTTCTCATTTATGAAGACTTGAAATCGCATGCATAAGTGTTGGTCCATCAGAGCTTACAGTTGGAGATGCCGCAAAGCAAAGATCTGGACGAAATGAGAGTCCTTCCGCGTTGGAGCTAGGGAACCTAGGGCCAGATTGATCGGTAACTGAATCAGTTAACCAAAAGATGCTGACACGATCATTACTTGCACAAAGATAAAAAAATTGAGTACTCTGCCCTTCCAGTGCTACCTTTCTTCGATGTGATTTGATTCTAGAAGATGAGCTTGCTCGGATCCTTTTCGGTAGCTAGAAGCTTTCCCATAAAAAGAATATGTAACCCCGTATCGATAGACGAAAAAACCCAACAATGTGAAAAGAAAGATCTTCTCCGTCTCTCCTCCCGTAAAATAAAATAATAAAGAAAGTATGAAAAACTGGATTAAGAGACGCAAATTCTTCAAAGAAAGCCATAGAAGTTGTATCATCTATTATATTCCAGCGTGACTGCTCACGTCGGGATAATCTTGATTTTAGAATATCTTTAATATACTTTGAAATATAAGCTCCACTCCCTTCTTCACTGCGTATGCTCTCTTCTCTCACTGCGAATGATGCCAAAAAGAGTTCAGCTCGCAAGCGGAGTCTCATTGGCCGTGAATCAGAAGCTACCATGTTCTAACTTGCACTTAGTCAATTGGGAAGATTAACCACAACAAATCGTAAACATCAGATCGGACCTTTAATAACAAGAATTTGATTAGCGTTCTTTCTTTTAGTTTGAACAACAAAGTCCGGGCCAACAATATCCCAAGTTAATCTGTAAAAGTCAGCTGGAAAACCATCCGAGCCAGGGGATTTGTCGAGCGGCATGCTGAAAAGACAATTTGGAATCTCCTCCGTAGTTAACCTGTTGCAGAAGATTCGCTTGCATCTAGTTGGAGCATCTGATGAAGTCGATAAGAGAGCGAAGGGATGAGATAGAGGCTCGAGTGTGGTTCACCGGTGAAAACTGAAACAGGTTGGAGAAGTAACGAATGGCTTCTTCTTGGATATCACTTGTTCGAAATAGATCCACACCTTGATCTGATGTAATTCTGCGGATTGCATTAGCAGATTTTCTGGCTTCGGCAACTCTATGAAAGATCGCCGATGAAAAAAAAGGCAATATCCACTCGTAGATCGGGTTGGTTATATTTATATAAGGGCTATTTTGCATATTTTGAATGTTGATAGGCAGTAGGGTAAGGAAAGGATCATCAATCTATGATAATTTCCGAGTTGCAAAATCCAAATACAACCTGACTTGAATCCTTACTGGACTACTTCATATGCCTTCCGCACACAGGACAGAGGAATTCACTCCACACACGAGCCAACTCCCCTAAAAGGCCTTTCTTTCATGCAATTGGCGACGCCATCGCCTTATATCTTTCTTGTTAAGATCTTAAGCTTCCTGGACGTCTACAAATCTGTTAGGCAGGAAATGTTTACATCGGGGGAAGAGTTCATGCTATCATGTCGCTAAAAAGTGGGCTTTTTGCCTCTACCTTTGAAAGTAGTGTTAAAAAGCCTTACTTCATTGGTTCGATAAGTCTTTTCGTATAAATAGCATTGGGCGTTTAGCACCGGCCTTCTATTCATTCCCACCCTGCCTGAAGCAGTTATTCGGACTAAGATCGTCATCGTACCCTCAAGGCAAGCTCCTGAAGTAGAAGTGTGAGGCAAGACGGGCTGATAAACTACGAAAATCGTTTTTTGAGGGTGGAATAAGGCACGCGGAAGACTTAGGAGTCGGAGATCATCAAAAAAGAAATCCAATGCTTGTCGTGGGCAATCCTATAGCCCCTTTCCTCGGGATCGGCTTAGGCTGGCTAGCCTTTTCTATCTGCAAATCTGCTAACCGACCGACGGATACCACTAACTGACTAAGCTAGAGAACAGGAGACCAAAGGTCTTCCTGCTTAATCGAGCTTCTTTTAGAACGGGTAAAATAAGGAGCTTTCCCTCCTTCCACTGTCACTTTTCTCATTCTTTTCCCTAAAAAAAATTCATAAGCTAAAGAAGGAAATAACTTACAATGCTACAAAGAAGGGAACTTCAAACTATTCTCAACGAAAAAGCCTTTCAACTAGTAGGTCTAACCTTCCTAACTTGGCACACATATGACATAAAGCCATCAACCAAGTCAGCCAACTACCAGCATTAGGTCCCCCAGTCGATGAGAGGGTAAGGAGGAAGCGATAGCCTGCTCTCATTGATGATTTCGAACCTTCTTACCCTCTCTTGGATGAAGCAACCATATAACTGACGATATGGATTGAGTAGCGAGATCAGTTACACTAGCCCGGGCATGCCTTAGGATTCCTCTGCCACCTCCACGGGCGAAGTGAGTCAAATGCACTCTTTCTTGGCTAGTGTAGTAGACTCCATTATGGTCATTCGTAACGGCTCCATATAGTTTGATTTTGGGGCGTAACGTTGTGATTGTTCCACCGACTGACCGATACTAGTTCCAGAGGCATCTTCCATTCATATCGATTTGGGTTTTTCTGCACCATATTTTGATCTGCCTCTTCTTCGACCCGGAATTCCCATCAAATCCTTTACTCCTCGAATACAATGGGATTTTACACCTGGCGAATCTTTCACTCTACCTCCTCTTATTAACACCATAGAATGTTCCTGCGAATTATGACCTTCGCCCGGAATGTGAGCAAATATATCATGTCGATTGCTCAACCGTACTTTGGCTATCTTACGTGGAGCGGAATTAGGTTTTTTCGGTGTTCTCGTTGAAACACGCGGGCATACTCCTGTTTTCTGGGGACATTTATCCAAAGCTCGAGTACGGTCCGTGCGCCGTTTTTCTTCTCTACCATGACGAATCAATTGATTAAACGTGGGCATTATTCTCTTTCCTTTCTTTTTCCCCCCATTTTGTGCCCTATCACTTTACTCCCGATCCGAAGCACCCCTTTTCCATTCATAGAGAAATCCAATCGTCAAAATAAATAAAAAGGCCATCATGGACCAAAATCCAAACAGATCAATCTTGTTGGGAGGTACTGCCCAAGGAAAGAAAAAGGTGACTTCCAGATCAGGGATTAAAAATAAAATTGAAACAAGATAAAATCGTATATCGAAACGACTTCTGGCATCACCGGAAGGATCGAAACCACATTCGTAGGCCGACAATTTTTCTGGGTAGGTAGAACTATTGGAAGCAAATGGAAAAGGAACACCGAGTAGGATCAAAGAAACTAGCAGACTAATCACTAAATAGATAGAAATTGGTGCAAATTCTGACATCATTACAGCCCACTTTGTTTTCTCGCTCCTTGCTGGCGAAGAAGCGGCATATCGAAAAATAAAGAAAGAAGCAAAAGCCCATCCCGAAAGGCTTGCAGACCTTATGCGATAGAGTCCCCCCCAGGGCCGCCTTTCTTGAGGAATACTTTTTCTTGTAAACGAGAAAACTCGTCCGAGAGGGGCCCGGTTTCTTGGAGGTCCTTCCATATATCATAAAGACGATCCAAGGACTCTTCCCCACTAGCGGTTCTCGGATTATCGAGGGCCCGAGCCCCACGCGCCATCCAATCGCCGGTTGGGTCATAGAGAGCCATTCGTTGAATTATTTGGGCTTTGATCTCGAATAGATCTTCCGCCTCTATTCGGGCCATCTCTATGATCTCTGCAGAGGGTTCGGGGTATTTCGCCAGAAGGCGGCGTTCTATCGCCTCCACGCTATCCCCCCCAATCATTTCATCCCTCCTGTAGGGATAGGGGACTACTGGCCCAGCTTCCTCCCCCCCGGAAGGGACTGGATTAGCTGGAAGCGCTGGCCCAGCTTCCTGGGGCCCTTGATTTACCGAGGGTTCCCCCTCTTCCGTTTGGGACGCCTCTGGCCCCTTATTTACCGAGGGTTCCCACTCTTCCGTCTGGGACTCCCCTGCCGGGGGGGAGTCCGTGTCCGTTTTGGAGGACGAGAATGATTCTCCGAGAACGTCCAGTTCAAAGGAATCCTCCTCCCACGTGGCGGAGCTCTCCGCCCCGTTAGGGCCCGTAGAAGGAAGTGCTCCCCCTCCTACTGCATACCATAGAATGGGCTCTAACAGGGGCAAAGCCTGACCACCCAGTAGGTGGATGACTTTTATCCGGATCAAAGATCCTACGAACCCGACGGAAAAGACCAAGAAGAGATAGAGAATCCTCTTCAGTGGTCTTTTCAAACGAAAGTAATAAATTCGAAATAAAAATAGGAAGCTTACGACTACGAGCGCAAAGAATGAAACGCACGTAGTGGTCATTATAGCGCTTCCTTCTGATCCTAGTCCGCAAAAAAAACCGGTCAAAGTCCCTAACATCCAAAAAAGAACAGGTGCCATTTTAGCTATTACGTAAATCCAATTTTGCATAATTTCAAATGTGATCATAAACCTAAAATCAGACAATGACAGAGCGGCCAGTGATTGAGTGATAGATTTCTCGACGTCCGGAGAACGCTCGACCGAAGAAATGAGTAACTAACAAGGAAGATTTTTTCCCCAACTTGCTTTATTAACGGGCATTTTCGGGGACTAGCCCGCTTCTTCATTACTCAAGAGGGCGATTGCCCGGTCCTCTTTCATGTGGAATCATTTTAGATCGTATCCAAGCCTGCCTCCACTTTCTTATGTGAAAGAGGTGCTTGCTTTATGAGACTGAATGGAAACCTTCTTTCTTCGATCAGAATACGAATAAGATCAAAAAGGCCATCATTGGGGCAAACAATGCAATAGCTTCGGTTAGAGCAAAGCCCAAAATGGCATAACCAAATGATTGTTTAGCCAATGATGGATTTCGCGCCACAGAATGAATCAAAGAACTGAAGACGTTTCCAATACCGACAGCAGCTCCCGCTGAAGCAATTGTAGCAGCTCCGGCACCTATTGATTTTGCACCTTCTAACATCTCGGGTTGAGAATTCTACTCACGCTTTGTCATTCACTTATCTTATATCTTATTGATTCCTCGTCGATTCTTACCCTCGTTCCTTTGATCTTGGACATCTCACTTGGAATGCATTCTTTTCGATCTTGTACCCACGGAGTGGTAGACTGAAGACCAACAACATCTCGACAAAGATAAGTACAAGCAAGTAGATCATTCGACGTCAGAGGGAATGACTCGTAGCTAGGGTCCCATCTCTCTTCGATTATTCAATTTGATCCGTCTTCGTCTTCTCTTATGAAATTGATAGTTTGTGAGATCGATTACTCATAAATGCTGCCCTTCTCTTATATACGAGAGCACCAGATACGCCATGGATGATACATACGATTTCACTTATCCCAAAAGTGAAGATCTTATTCGTATTCTGATCGAGGAAAGAAGGCGAGCTAGTTCAACTCAATGACAACCTCTAGGGCCAAGCCTATGGAAAGCTTTTCCAATCTCCTTCCGCATTCTTTCCTTTAATATGTATCACATACCAATAAGACATAGGAGGATCCGATAGATTTCAATCACATACCAATAAGACATAGGAGTTCGTTCCGAACAGATAAGATGGTAGTTGGCTATCAATCTTCTTTAGCACGAGTCGATCCCTATTCTTCTATAGTTGGTGAGAACTATGACTTGAACCTGCTCCTTACTTCAATCTTCTTTTCAATTCAGATATGGATGGTAAAGTCCATTCAGATATAGATGGTAAAGGAAGATCAAGTTACTCGGCTAGACCATTATCCAAAGAATGGAAAGCTAAAGCAAGTCAAAGAATCAGTCCCATAATTGAATGGCATCGTCCTTTCTTTCCCCCATGAATTGCTTTCTCTCGTACTCATGCGATCCCGTCCGACCCCTTCCTACTTGAACTCCTGGTTTTGATGCTGTCACTTCCCCCATGAATTGCTTTTTCTTCTTTTCTTGCTTTCCTGCGTTGCGTACAACTCCTTCTCTTATTAGAGGGCTCTCACGGCTCCTATGGTTGAGGAGCGTTGGGCCCATTCTAAGTTGGAGCGACTCTCCGGAAGAATTCCTTTGAAGAAAGATCCAAGCACTCAACTTGATTGGAGAAGTTAGCGAAAGAGTCTCGAGAGCAAGGCGTTGAGCGGATCGACTTTTGCTTTCCCCTAATAATCTGAAGGGAACGGGTGAGAATGAAGTTCAGGCTAACCACAGCTCCTTTCGTTTCAGTGGGGGGTTGCAGTCTAATGAGAAATGAGGGTTGATCATCGATCTGTAGCGAATCTTTTCTGCCAATTGACTTTCTTGTCCTTCGCCCTCTAAGCCATTGGTTAAGTTGGTGAGTCTAAGTCTAAAGAGTAGGGGCGTAGCGAATTGACTATTGTGATCTCTTTAGCTTGAAATAGGCGCTGGAGTCTGTCTGAGTATGTAAAAGATGTGGTGGATAGGATAAGAAAGAAACCTTCTACATCAGCTAATTATTCTTCCACGAGGGACTCAAATAAAGGAGGATCGGTTTATTTACCGTTCATCGTATCCATAGGATTGGGGGTCTCTTCCTGTCCTGAAGAAGCAGCTCTTTGCCTTTCTGCTTCAAAGAAAGAGGGGGAATGAGCAGATCAAGCCTTTCCCTTCATGCACTAGATGGATCACTTACAATGACCAATACTCCTCGTGAGAATCTAAGGCGCTTAAGGAAGCATCTCGAATCGGGCGTGAAAAAGATCCATCTTTGATTTATTTCACACAATTTCGCAATGTCAACTTGCTCGATGTAGGCTTGCTCCCATATTCTCCACGGTTTAAGGCAAGATTGGTGGGAAAGGGATATTCTCGCATCGATTACAATGAAATATTCTCTGTAGCCGACATATGTTCCAGTTCGCCAATAGTATCCATCGTTCACAGCTTCTGCCCCTTTTTTGGGGGGCACCCAGCAGTTTACTGTTAAGGACACTATCGACTTACTGTGATATGTCTACAGTCAAAAGCTAGTACTTTATGGGTAGCATCTTTAGGGACTCAGAGATCAGGAAAACTTGATAGAAAGCCCCAGCTCTAACTTGATAGAATGCCCCAGCAATGGCCATCGGAGAGGTCCAACGTAATTTATTACTCTTATAAAAGAGGGAACTCGACTGAAAATAGAGGAGAGAAATTCCATTTACAGGCTTTCTACCAATGACCGGAGACCAGAAAGGGGAATAGAGAGATAAGCCTTGAGCGGTCAGACCAATTACGATCGATTCGCTAAACATTCAAGATTCGAGATGAGCTGCTAAAAGAAGGAAGGGCGATAGAGAGAGGTTTTTCACTTTCAACTAAGCTAAGGAGATTCGGGATGGGAACCCGCACTCTTTTGACTGAGAGGCGTAGGAGAGAGGGAGTTCCCCGTTCTTTAACCCCGCTACCCGTGACTATATGAAAGACTTACTTTCCTTGTACTTAGGGAATATCCAGATAAGTCTCATGGCATCTTCCTCTTTCAACTGAGAGGCAAGCCGAGGTGTAGTTCCTTTATGCAAAGTAGGGCTAAAAGGATTAGCAATGTGGCTCAGTCTGAGTGAGGTTAGTAATAGGCTCAACTACAAGTCTTGGAGTGGAGCTATGCAGCTCAGTATGGTATGAGGATCGAAGGGCATAAATAGAAGCTAACAATGGGGATGATGCCCCTAGTTGTTGAATTCCTTTAGTAGGAATTACTTGCTCCGACCTTCAGGAATAGGTCCGAAGATGCGACTAGAACTGAAAGAAGAGGAAGGCCACTTGACCGATGAGGTGAAGGAGTGAGAACTCTTACTATAACAGATACACGAGCCCATCTATTAGAAACGCTATTTCTTGAGTAGCCAGAATAGTATGTAGCAAGAAGCGTTCCTCATAGGCAAGCCAGGAGCTACAAGCAACTAGAGCGCAGCGGGGGCACTCATTAGTTCTCCCCTTCGATCTATCATGGATTAGGGGGAGAAGCAACCTCTATTCCTACTAGTTGGAGCTCTAACCTTCCTTACTTCTATCTTATTTGAAGAATAGATTGTGACCAGCTATTTGAAGATCTTTCTTTGTCAGAGACAGATTCTTGACCTAAATCAGTGACTAGTATCTTTCCCTCCTCTGAGATTGGACGTCGATAGGGATTGTTAACAGCTACCAAGCAATCAGTTCAAAAGCCTAAGGAAGAGCTTTGACTATTCTTACTATGAGTTCCCACTTTGACTGGGTAGCCCTTCTCTTTATCGATTCATAGGACCTCCAAAAGGAGGGCAGTAGCACTAGTCGGAACGAACAGTCTCTTCTTTCTTCTTTAGAACATTCATTCTATTATCGGGACAGCATAAGCCAAGAGTTTACTAAGAGAGTATTGGAGCTAGCGCACACTGAGGTCTGTACGCCATCCCTCTCCTTTCAGTCGAGTTACTTTGTACCTTGATCAAAGCACTTTTCATTGATGACGAATGACATGGGTCTCTTTCATGCGATAAAGCTCCTAGGCCTTATTCTACAGATCAAAGAGCGAGTGAATTCCCCCGTAATCCGAAATATGATTTAGTACAGAGGCCGGCCGACCCCAAAGTCCTCCAAGTACTCACTCCTTTCAACGTCCCAAGGGGCATTAAAGACATGGAGATCTTGGAAGGTCCTCCTATGGAAGGAATAAGACCTTGGAACAAGACCCCCCAAAAAGGGTCTTTATGGGACCTTTGTCAAGGTCGTTCGCTCTGGGCTTTGGGTTCAACGGGTCGCTTTGAAAATAAATAGTCTCATCACATCTAAGGTGCAAAGATTGACCTCGATGCATGTCAAATTTTGAATGCCTCATGACCTATGGTTCGGTCGTGGAAAACCACCAAAGGGTGGTTGGTTGAGATCTTAAGGAAGAAATACCGACCCAAAGATCTGGCATGTGTCCTTGAGTCCTCTTCTGCCACGTGTCGCAGGGCAGCAAACCTATAAAAAGGGACCGTATCCGAGAAAGTACTCCTGCTAGCACTGAGTGTCTTCTTTCCACTAGGCTGAAATACGGCTGATTTCTCACCCGTGCGCACGCATCTCGCTTCTGGCTCCCTGACCCATACGACCTTTCTGGGTTTGTTAACATCCTTCCTTCTCCTTTTGGGTATTTGCTATCTTGTGGTCCCTGATTCTTAGGCTGACCACGTGGTCCTCTTGCGACGTCTGTTGGGAGGTAGCATCCAAGGTCCGAAAGGCCTTTGTTCCGACCCGACTTGCGGATCCGGGTTTGGGAGAACCTCCTTCGCCGCCGGTGAGTTTTCTACATCAGTCTGGTTTTGCTTCGGACAAAGCTCTATCCGGTGGCCATATTCCCCACACTCAAAAGCATATAAGATGCAAGCCTTCGTATTCGACCCTCTGGATGTCATCATTAAGACAAAACTGGGAACTCTTTTTGAATTTTAAGTCTACCTCCACACACACACGTGCATATAGACCCCTAGATGAATCCACTGTGCATAGATCAGCCCGGACTGCTTTGACCAGTTTCTTCCCACTAAGATCTGGTTCATTAACAAATTGAATCGTGATCACTGGGGACGTCTCCTCTCGTTTGACTCGAGTTGCCTTTAAGTCTCCTAATCACATGGATATAGGTGGGTTAATTGTTCTTCCTTTCGGATGAGCCAATTGAATCAGATGAAGATATGAGATCAGTTCAGTCTCATTCCGTAAAGCCAAAGACGACATTCCATTAAAGATAGAGTGGGTCGACCTTTCAACCAGGACGGTTGGGTGCGCTAAAGCAAAGGCGTCTTATCAAGGGCCTGCCGCTCCCCTCTTTCGTTGTGACAAGGGAGTGTGCTTATGATTCTACTTTGTTGCTAGACCAGGTCTTAAAACGCAATTATGACTAGGTCGGGACTGACGGGGCTCGAACCCGCAGCTTCCGCCTTGACAGGGCGGTGCTCTGACCGATTGAACTACAATCCCAGTTTTCAAATTATTCTTCTTGTCAACCTTCTTCTCTTACGAAATTTCGAAATTTCAAAAGAAAGAAGTAGAGTCGTTGGACCAACAACCGCCAGGATCAAATCTGTGTGAGCGGGGCAAAGACACCTGTTTGTTTTCCGAGCGAGAAAGAGAGAAATTGGAGATTGTGTAATATTACATCCAATCTTCCTTGAGAGCTGGAAAAATTCCATGAAGAAGAGCTCAAAGTATTCGTTCCCAGTCGGATTCTCTAATTAAGATATAGCAGTCAACCATCAAGAAATCATCAACTATTTCACCGGGGATGAGCTCTATGGCTATTCTATTAAGTAAGGATCAACTTAGGCCTTAGGCTTAAGCTAGAACTGCTCCTTCTATCACATCGGATTCTAGTAAAGAGATGGGCCTTCTCGTCTGATCTCTGCATCAACAGGAATGCGGGAAAAGCTTCTTCTCGCCCCAGAGTCCCTAGCAGCCTTAAGCCCGCTACGCCCCTTTAGTTGAACTGGTTGCTATATAGGTCAATTGAATCTTAGCCAGTTTCTTCTTACTCCTTTTGTTCTCATTCCCGGCCAACCCAACCGTGCCATGAAGAGTCGAGCAAGAGCAATCGCAGCTTTATCTCTGCCTTTGCAGCTCCCATTCCTGCCTTATAAAAGCTTCAATCTACAAAAGTAGAACTACTGATGACAGGTCTGGCCTACAACTGACTTGCTTTCAGACTTACTGGCTGAAGAGCAAAGAGATATCTATTTTACAGTAAATTCCTCTTAGAATAGCATCCCACTCTTTATAGGTTTAGTAATGCTACCTTGAGCCCAACGAGTGTAATACCTGGAGCGAGTAATAGAGAGGACAGAAGATATAGACTTTTTCTTTCCTTTCTGGCTTGACCATGAGGCCATGACTATTCAAATCTTACAGGAAGCAACCGCTGTACCCCGCCTTCTAGCTCTTAGACTTTTAGAAAGGGGTTCCTCCGGCGCCTTGTTCCGTTAGTTTACTTTTCATTTTCAGTCTTGTAAGTTAGTTATGTCTTTCAAGGGGTATCACCATCCCCCGCACCTCTTATTGGTGGAAGCGCGGGGCGTTGCAACCATCATCCTTGGACCCGGAATATAGAGTTCTTCCCTGGTACCTGGAGGATGGAGAAGAGAAGGCATTGTCTTTCCTTGATGGAAAACTCTATGGTATAGCTATCATTAACGGAGGAAATTCTCCTTCCGCACCTTGATCTTTCTAGGGGGCTATTTTCACTAAGCCGAATCTGTGGACTGAGTGGCTAACTATTCTAGGAGTGGGGCTCTTCTTTGTATCGAGAAAATCTTTTGTTAACAGTTCAAACTCCCTGGCACCATCCCCTGAATAAGGGGCTGGGGGAGGTTTGACACCCTCCCAGATCACTTGAGCACAAAGCTTTAAAAGGAGCAATAGTGGTCCTGCTAACGAGGTACTATGCCCGGTTGGTGGACTTTCCTTACCAAAGTGGCAACACAGAGGTTCGGTCAGAAAGCTGATAAGGGTATGACAACCTTACGGATTAGGCAATACCTAATCTTACTGGCTCTTCGTCAGAGCCGGGCGCCGTCCATCACGTGGCGTTTGTCCACGGGTCAAGGAGAGTAGAACCGGCGGGGTCCTTCTTAGTGTTTTGTGGTACATACCAAAAGGTTTGTCATTTTATACCGATTGATATGGCTTTCAATTTGTTTACCACATTCACCGAGAGGCTCCGCTTGGTCTCTTGGCGCAGTGTTTTTGAAGACACTCGGTCACTCCGGCGTTTCCTCATTCGGATCGCCTTAGTGGCTACTGGGCTCGTTAGTAAAGAATCAGCGATTGTTTGTCACGTCTTAGCAGGCAAAGTACTTAGAATGTACAAGACATCGCGGGACCCTTGTTTGCGTATTATTGTAAGTCTGCCTTGACTTAGTATTTATTTCCGACCCGACTCCATCGCTAAGTCGAATAGAAAGCAAAGACCTTGGAAAGAAAAGATCTTTCACCCGGATTCCAGGAAAATGAGCTGCCATTGTGAACCGCTACCATACCAGACCAGATTTGACAGACAAGCTCCGTTGCAAGAGTATTCCATCTATCCAAAACCCCGCAAACGCTTGGAGTTGGATCCACAACAAAACTCAACCGTGGTCGTCCAGCACGATAAATTTTGAACTTACACCGAATCGCGAATCCCGTGCAATTGAGATTTTCTAGTTGAATTCATTCACAAAACCCCGGGAATTTTAGATGAATCACTCCATAACGAAAAGTGCTAAGGTCCTCTCATTTACTATTTGCGTAAGTTAGTTTTTTATATAAAAGAGGGCAAAACTGTATGAAAAAGTTGCTCAAACTCGTCTTTTTTCGTTACTTTGACCGGGATGTAAAGATGTATTTTAGAACCTTGTCTGATGCTGACCACATGCATTAGGCAACTGTTCAGCTATTACTCACGTTAGCAGAGGGAAAACACTTTAGGGGATTTCTCGAGTTATGTGTACTGATGCTATCTTTATTTTGTGTTCAGTGTACCGGGAAAGATATCCAACGGGCTAGGTTCATGATTGAATATTCTGCTGGCGTCTCTACTTAATGACGAGGTGAGGAGAGGAGAAGTTGAGAAGCAAGTGATTTGAGGAGGACCGAGAATAAGATCAAGTCGAAATATCCAAATTCTTGAAATATAAAATTTCGTATGAAATAAAAATAAATATCGTTAAGAGAATATATCTCTATGTCCCCCCCCTTTTTAGTTTTTTCTCCCATGCTTTTGTTGGTCAACAACCAACCACAACTTTCTATAGTTCTTCACTACTCCTAGAGGCTTGACGGAGTGAAGCTGTCTGGAGGGAATCATTTTGTTGAAATCAATTAATCCAATATGCGACGAATCTTTTTATTTGATGAAAATAGTCTTAATTCAAGTTCAAGTTCCAGTATTATATCTGAGAGTCAATCCACTAACTTTTCTAGTGGTCAAGGGTCTTTTATTCATCAGGATGCTAGCATTTTTAATGATTGTCCAGGTCTTAATCCTGGCAGTGAGCGTGTAGTAGAACTCCAATGTATCATACGCGAAAAGTGTGAAGCATTAATACAAGATCCTCAAACGGCTTTGGTTGTAGCCGAAAGGCTACATGGGGAAAGCGACGATATCCCTTTTATGGAGTCCATTGTAGATGATTTGACCCAAAACGGAGTATCCGGGGAAGCCTTTCGAGAAGCTATGAATCTAGTGGGACAGGCGGCGGCCTCCCCACTTGACCAATTTGAGATTGTCCCATTGATTCCTATGAATATCGGAAACTTCTATTTCTCATTCACAAATCCATCTTTGTTCATGCTGCTAACTCTGAGTTTTTTCCTACTTCTGATTCATTTTGTTACTAAAAAGGGAGGGGGAAACTTAGTCCCAAATGCTTGGCAATCCTTGGTAGAGCTTCTTTATGATTTCGTGCTGAACCTGGTAAAGGAACAAATAGGTGGTCTTTCCGGAAATGTGAAACAAATGTTTTTCCCTTGCATCTTGGTCACTTTTCTTTTTTTGTTATTTTGTAATCTTCAGGGTATGATACCTTATAGCTTCACAGTGACAAGTCATTTTCTCATTACTTTGGCTCTCTCATTTTCTATTTTTATTGGCATTACTATAGTGGGATTTCAAAGACATGGGCTTCATTTTTTCAGCTTTTTATTACCCGCAGGAGTCCCACTGCCGTTAGCACCTTTTTTAGTACTCCTTGAGCTAATTTCTTATTGTTTTCGCGCATTAAGCTTAGGAATACGTTTATTTGCTAATATGATGGCCGGTCATAGTTTAGTAAAGATTTTAAGTGGGTTCGCTTGGACTATGCTATGTATGAATGAGATTTTCTATTTTATAGGGGCTCTTGGTCCTTTATTTATAGTTCTTGCATTAACCGGTCTGGAATTAGGTGTAGCTATATTACAAGCTTATGTTTTTACGATCTTAATCTGTATTTACTTGAATGATGCTATAAATCTCCATTAAAGTTCTTCTTTCTTTTATTTAGATTTATAATTGAACAAAAGCGAGGGATGGATGTCTGAGCGGTTGAAAGAGTCGGTCTTGAAAACCGAAGTATTTCTAGGAATACCGGGGGTTCGAATCCCTCTCCATCCGCGAAGTCATAAGTTCTCTCTTGCCGCCTGATAAGAACGAATCGGATCGACTCGACTGATATGATAGATGGAATGGGTACCTTGTGTTATGATTTTGTTAGGACTTTGTCTCCCTTTCGTTATCTTCTCCCGGTTGGGGGTGGATCACCTTTGGGAGGCTAAGTCGAAGATCTTGGTGGTCTTGTGATGAGAAACTACGATTTCAATTTGCTTTAGGAAGTCCCATAGCTGTGAGGCTTAACAGATAAAGCAAACAAGCAGTGGATACTTCCACTAGTTGGGTAGAAGGTGACGACCCTAATGAATCCACTATGAAGGTGGCTTTTAGCTACATCAGCGCTAAAATTCCTTCATCGTTATTGCCCTGGCTTCGATGATCAACCCCTGATTTAGGTTTTGATCTTCGGCCATCCTGGTCCTCAGGACCCAACACAATATTCTTTTTAGATATTTTTTTTTGAAAGATGCAAAAGGTCTTGATACGTCCTATCCACATAGAAAGCTTACCCTCTTCCACACATTACCGGTGCATGCTACAGCCGCTATCACTTTGGCTGCAGGAGGGGAATGAAGGTCGAAGAAAACTGGTATAGGTGCAGTCGCATTCGATCGAGAGCCGTAAAAAAAAAACTTTTAGAAAGCTTGTCGCAGACTCAGAGGTATCCATCCTCCTAAAAACAAGAGAACGGGAAAGACTCCACGGGCCCCCATTTCCCAAAAACCTTCTCCCCTTTTCCGGGCTTCCCGGAAAAATCCTTTCCACGCCTGTAAGCAGAATGATTTCGAAGGTAGAAGAAACCCCCTTCTTATCCTGTCTTCTTGGCTAGTAAAGGCAAATGTGCTTATAAATCAAAAAGGGGACTTTGTCTCCAGCTTGACCTTTCCCTCCCTCGGAAATAAACTCCATATCAATTAATTTGACTCACGCTTCTTTTGCTTTTTAGAATCCCGAGTTAGGACTAAGACCTTTTTTCTATAACTTCTCATTCTCAACGAAAACAATAAGACCAAGAATGAAAAGAAGAAGGTCTAGCCCGTGTATCCATTTATAAATATAAAGACTCTCCAGCCCCGGTAAGCTTTCTAAAAAGAAAAAGAGAGCACCGAAGAAGATTGTAGTTAAGGCTTGGAGCTTCTGGGGAGTTAGTCTTAAGATATGCTTGAAAAGCCACAAGCAGCAAAAGCCCCACACAAGAAACAAAAGGAAGATGAGAACTTCGAGGTGTTATTAACATAAGGTTGCTTTGTCAGTCGGGGAGATCATGAAGCCTATATAAAGAAGCAAATACAGAAGAAAGGCGAGCAGCCCTTCTAGTGCGCATCGATAAGCATATAAATATGATGCAAGCCCCCGACAACATGAAGGCTAGCTTCACTGTCTCCCTTTCGATTAAAGTAGGTGTAGAAAGAACCTAGCGCCACGTGAGTTCTCGCCTTAGTACTCATAGTCGACCAAAGCTTTCAGGCTGCTGTTATACGAGGCAGATTGCTTATGACATCAATCAGCTAGGTCCGTCTGTCGAATAGTTTTTCAATGCATGCGATCTTTCGAGTAGGAGTAGAGTGATGGGTCTCGCTTTCAAGTTGTATCGGCTGTCAATATGGCATAGCGGCAGGTTCCGAATCGGACCCTCGCACCGATAGAAAACCAGAGCTCTTTCAAAAAGACAGGGACAGAGCAAAAAATGAGTCATTTGCGATTGGGGAGGAAAAGTGACTTGTTTCCAAAGATAGGGATAGGGGTCGCAAGGAATAAGTCGTTTTCTCAGGATCCGGTCCCTTCCACCGATGGTTGAGTAAGCTTCCTCTGTCCTCTCTCTTCCAGTCGATCTTCCACTTGCGCTTCCCTCTTAGGTCCTACTGCTTTCCTCACCACTGAGTACTCCGAACTGGTCCCTGCAAAGCCCTATACTGGGCTTGTTCCCTGTTTTATTTTATTGAAACCACTTTCTTTTTTAATAAATCCCCCACTTCTATAGCTATCCTTCTGCTTTCTCGTGTGCTGGCCAGCCTTCTGAAGCTCTTTCTTTCGCAAGTCAATACCGCCTTCAGATCTTTCTACCCCTACTTCGTCTCTCTATGGCGCCCCCCAGTCCACCACGGCTTGCACGCACCTTCTCTTGATCCAACCAACTCATGCCGTCGCCAATCCAGTGCCCAAGGAACTAGACCTTATGCAAAGCACCTTTTTCACATAGAGCAGTGTTCCAGATCATAAGAGAGGCTAATATATTCTTCACCCACCGTGATAAAGGTCGTTGGCTCAACCCTATGTCCAACATCTTGACTGATAACTTACTCATCCTAATCAGAGGACTATACCCCCCAACCAATCATAGACCACATCAAGCCCTTAGATCATGAAATGCTCCACTCCATAAGGAGGGCTTCTCGGTATGGGGTTGGATCGTCGGACCTGGTGATGGCTATACTTACTAATAAAGGGAACTGGAAGGGATGCTATTGGTGCTATCGGTACTGCTCTCGTTATCATCGGCACATATGCCTCTTTTTTTCTATTAGCAAGGGGCTTTCTCTACTGCTGTTAGTATCGGCTTCTGGATATGCTTCCACTGGTGCTTATGGATTACTTGCTGGATCGAACCCAAAAACGAATAGGTTTGATCGGCCTGGCCTCGGGTGGTGGATCGAATGGAACGATACATAGACAAGTAAATCCCGTATTCATTCTATGGCATTCCTTTCATTTAAGTAAGGAGATTCGGCATTCGAAGGGAAGTAGACTACTCAAGAATTTCACATTTCTTTTCTGTCGTAATTTTTGAAATTGAATAAAGAATGAATAAAATCTAAATAAAAGAAGAATGAATTGAATCAATGAAATGTTGCTTGGTCTTCACTGAGAACTTTAGTAAGGAGTAGATTCTTTTTGGGTAACTCGAAAAAGGCTTTTTTCTAGGCAATCGACCACTGCACTGCATCTGCATTTCACAAAAAGATGGTTCCGCTCGCCACAAGCAAGCCCTTCCCTTTACAGGGAAGCTTTCACCCTTCCCCATCGAGTCGAGTAGCCTCGAATAACTCTCTTCTCCCTCTTGACTTTCGCGTACTCCTCTGTCTCTTTCTTCTGTCCTTTGTCCTTCTCTTCTCTTCCGAGCAGTAGCAGCAGCGGGAGAGTCGGTAAGTCAATTGAAAGAGATGCTCATCTGCTCTGGTTAGCTCGGTAGAGTGGCAGGCGAAATCCGTCTCTCTTTATAGATATAGAATAGGCGGCTAGTCACTTCTTACTCGTGTAGTGAGAAAATCCTTCTTTTTTTCATGATAATAGTTTTTTACTCTTTATTTTGAAGCAAGGTGGATCTATACGGGAACCGGTAAGTAGATAGTTAGAATCGTATTCTTCTTTCTTCTTGATTGTTTGCACGTTTGTATGAGAATAAAGCTCATCTCCTTCGGTAAGCACATATAGGGTATCGAGCCCTCGGCGCTTGAGAGGACCCCGGGGAGCTCTTCTGTGATAGGCTCCGAGTTCCTGACTCTACTAGGCAACTAAGACATTAGATGAGGGAGTGCTTGTCTGTTTAGCGCTCTGTAGTTCATAGATTGGATATTGAATTCTCCGAAGATGAGTCTCCCTCGAGCCTTACTTCCAAGCACTGCTTCTATAGTCAACAAAGAAGTAGGGTTTCAGACTTCGTCATGAGTTTGACCTTCTGTTCTAAGAAAGAATGCCTGAGCTTCTGTAGCGCGAAGACAAGAACTAGTCAATTTATCTCCAATCTGGAATAACCTTCTTCCTCCATCCATACACTGACATCAGTTACTGAAAACCGAGATATGGGCATAAAGAAAATCAAACTCTTTGCTTTGAATAGCTATCCCGTCGTACTCAAGGGATGAAGGAAGTGAAGTTGAGTTTCCTGCCTCTATCTTCTAGTTATGTACCTTATAGCCCGCCTAGTCCCCCTTTTGGGAGGAGTAGTGCCAGTAAGGGTAAGACTCTCATATGATCATTCCTAGTTTCCAGCCATCGATTGAGTTGCAGTCCTTTGCTCAACCAGTTACACGCCTGTTGAATTGGACTTTTTTTCAAATTGACCCTTCAAGCAGTCTTACAGCCGAGTCTTTCTTTGTTTAGTTCAAAGAGGAGTAGAGGGTTTGCTGGGAATTCCTGGTGGAAAAAGATCGTGAAATGGCAATGGCTTTTATTAGTCAGATCCGCCCTTCTCGGTGGTCGTTAGCAGCTGCTATTTGAAATCCATTCCCGCTGCTGTCGTCAACGGTAGAACTCCTCGGGCATCCGTCCGTTCTTGCTTCTGGAGTTCAGGAGTGGATTCGATTCGATCCGATGAGAGAGATCAGTAGGGGTCATCCCCGAGTGGACGAGCAGAAGGAGATCCCCGGATGACAGGCCTGGGGCGAAAACTCTTCAGAAGTTCTGGCGCTTTCAACCCTCGAAAGAAAATTTGATTGATGAAACAGTGGATTTCGCCGGATCTATAGAACAAAATAGTGACTTTTGAGCCAATGATCCCTATCAGTAGTGATTGATTCCCCTTGGAATCTTAAAAGTCCATTTTCTATTAGCCGAGGTTTGCCATATAAAATAAATACCATTGAGCCGGAGTGGACTGCTTTCGAACGACAGGCTTTTAGTTGAAAAGAAGCCTAAGAAAGCGACTGAACATCGCCTTGGGACAGAAAGAGAGAGAAGGGCGAGTCAAGACTTCCAGTTTTATGAAATAGAAGATCCAGATCTTGGAGCACCTAATCAACCAGTTGAGGAAGAGGAACGAAGGTACTCAGCCTCCTGGGGCAAGTGGGAGCGACACACTGAATGAACCAACTCCAATGGAGCAGGATCAAGAAGAAGTGAAGCTACGTAAAAGTGAGCGTGGTAGAATCTCTCGTCGTCGATTTGAGATTGAGGGAGATCCGGGGAATCTTATTCTGTCACCCAAAACGACCACTCCTTCTGTCGGAAAAAGGACTTGCCCTATATTGAAATGAAATCGAAACGAATGGAACGCGACAGAGCACTCCCTATCATCAGGTAGTGCGCGCCATTCAGAACTATGATATCGTCTTCTAGTCTATTCGGCAGGTCCAAGTTGTTTTGGTCTTCTAAGCTCAGGTTCTTGAGTTTTGGGAATTTCCTTCCATTGGCTGGTTCAAATTCAATACGGATGGTGCTTCCAAGAGGAACCTTTTCTTGCATGGTGCTGCAACGGGACATTCTGGTAAGTCGGGTGCTGGTGGCCTTCTCCGAGACTGTTCAGGAACATGGATCTATGGGTATACCTGCAAAATAGCTTTCTCTACGAGCCTACAAGCTTCACTTTGGTTTAGCTTCCAACTAAGGCTAAGGGAGTTGTTTCCACGGGATTGAGTGAACGAGCTCATAGCCCTCCACCCGTACCACAAAAGCGCTAATTTATATCAAAAAGACCGGGAAAACGTGAATCTATCCCGAACATTTCCTAAAATACTGGATAAACTGACTCAGATCGGTCTCCCTCAATCGAGAGGCTCGCTTGCTTCACTTCAACTTCATAGAAGAGGGAAGGAGCTATGCATAGGGGTGATTCCGGTGGAGATGGAATGAATGCATTGACAGTTCGGTCTGATCCGTCTTATTCGTATATCTTATTATGGGATATTTGCCTTAACGGAATCATTAGAAGGCTTTGGGCGGGGAAACCCAACTGCAAGACCAGAGGCTACTGAAAGGAAGATACTATCTCTTCTTGAGCTTCCGATTGACATACCGAGATTGATTCAATGAAAGTCCCTAGCGCAGGTGAGACCTAATCCTATGTTTACTTTTCATTCAAATCAGCTTCCTGATGACTAAAGAAGACTTTGATCCTGGCGGTTGTTGGTCCAACGACTCTACTTCTTTCTTTTGAAATTTCGTAAGAGAAGAAGGTTGACAAGAAGAATAATTTGAAAACTGGGATTGTAGTTCAATCGGTCGTTTGTCTCTAGAAGAAAGAAGCCTACTTGTAGAAGAGAAGAAGCGGGGTAGAGGAATTGGTCAACTCATCAGGCTCATGACCTGAAGATTACAGGTTCGAATCCTGTCCCCGCATAAAGAACAAACAAACAATAGAAAAAAGAAAAAATGGGATTTGAAGAGTCAAAGTCAAATAAATGATCATTCGGTGGGGACTGCTCCGCCGACATTGGAACGAGGCCAACCGCTGCTTATCACAACCTCTGGTGCCGGTGGAGGTTTGACCTCGGCGCCGATGAGGATTAACTATGTGAGGATTAAGGTGCCGGACGTCATCCGCAACGTAAAGATCGTGGTGCACAGTGTGTACTTGCCATTTCCACATATTAATCCTGTGGCTGCGGCTTACGACAGTATCCTAGGAGGCTCAGAAGTCTCAGGAGGAGATCAGACGATGGAAGGAAGGATTTCGATCTTCGATCTTCGTTACCATTCCAAAGTTGATTATTTAGCTTTCGATTAAGTGAGTGTTTGTTTGCTCAGACTCAGACTAAAATGCGACTCTATGCCTTCCCGGTAGAAAACGACCTCTGTGGCGGGATTTACCAGGTCAAATTCAACGGTACCCTAGCCTGCAGTCGTCAACCGGTCCGCTTCCTTGAATGAGAGTAGGTCTTCCCGATCCACGAATACTGTCTGTTGTCCTTTACTTGTTTAGTGGCATCTGGAATTGTCTGTTTCGGTATTCACTCTTGTAAAGGGCCGAACTAAGCTAAGCGCTTGGCTTGTCTTCTTATAGGGTCCCAACCGACCAGTACATTCAATATCGAAATCCGTTACTGTTACAGAAGAGAATTAAGATAACGAGGCTTGGAGTATCTAAAACTAAGTCCAGCGAACTGGAAGTCTCTTCAGACTCCCTCATTGCTTGGCTATCGAAGTGGACTTGTACCTTTTTCGCGTGCGTCGACACGACAATGCTTACCTTTCTAGCTTTTACCCTTCTTCTCCGGAAGGAATAGAAAGAAGACAACTAGAATAAGGGGAACTACTATATATATTACAGCAGGAGAAATTCCAACATGAAAGAAAGCAGGCGGTGCACTTAAATCTAAATAGGGTGAGAAAGCTTGGATTTGGATTGGGATTGTTGACTCATCATGATAGGGCATGAATTGCGTATAGATAAGGTCCAGTTCATTAAGTTGAGACAGCTGTAGGCTCAAACCAAACTGACGTGTAAAGAGCCCTAGTTGAAATAAACCCTGGTGAATCTTCTGGTGTCTTAGGGTAGGCCTTCGCCCTGGATAAGAACAGATTAGGTTTTCTTTCTCTAAACAGATAGAGTTCCGGGATCAAATTAAGCCTAAGCCTGAGTTCAAGAACCTTGCGACTAAAGAATAGTTTCATAAAATCCCTTTTGGCACTCACTCTATATCATGTTCACTATCCCTGAGAATAGATATACTAGGTATTATCCCCTCAGTCGCCGGGGGCTAGGTCCCCACCTGTTGTTCCTATGACATAAGCTACCTTACCTGATTCTGACATTCGACTTGAAAGGAAAGGATAAGGAGCCTCAGCATCTTTTCCCTACGTGACAGAAAGAGAGAATTTCGTAGTTAAGGCACTTCCCGATCTATCTATAAGGGAGGCTGGGAAGGTTGGGAAGGGAGGAGGGGAACAAGCTAACGGGAGAAGGGGAGAGATCAATTTCACAGTTCAAGGCTTTCAAAGAGTCAAGCTCGGATAGTAGATTAACTGGTGGCAAGAATCCGACCAACCGACTAATCTGGGTATTCCCAAAGATGCTTGACCAGTCGAAGAGGAGGGGCTTCTTTCCACAACTGAAAGAGAATCTGAAACAGGATCGGGAACATAATCTGGAGAAGATTTAGGATCACTGGAACTGAGTATCAAGGTGATTCCCAGAACTTTGGGTACGAGACTAATAGTTCAATTCTATAAGCCATTGCTGAAAACCCTATCATCGAGTTCTTTCAGTACCTTTGAGTCAGCGCCAAATCCTGTCAACCTAACCATTGCTACTGTTAACACCCAAAGATAACCTAAGAGACTGAATCCTCAAGCTCAGATACCTAATCCTCAGAATGTGCAAAACCCACCTCATAATGACAAAGGTAACTAGGGGGGTACAGGCCATTGTGAATACTGTACACCTGCCACCTCAGCAGCCAAACCTAGTCTGTCGACTTGATGATTTGCAAAGTACGAAGGACTTCTACATAAATTATAGGGAACCTTATGTAAATGGTGAGATCGATGCGATGAAAGACAGGCTTCCCCATCTATCTCTAAAGCACTGAACGGAACTTGATTTAGCTGGTTGTCTGTCTGCTTCAGGAAGAGTGACTTTACAACTAACGTTCAGGGGGTACGACTCAGCAAGTAGTTCAAAAACCCTTCCTTCTCTTATGGCTTTCCGGCTTGGGTATATAAGCCGGGCATCTAAAAAGGAAGACAGGTTTACCACAACCTGAGTCTTTTCTGCCATTAAGCGCTTATAGCACCGGTAGCGCCTGTTGCCTAGCTAGTAGCTCTCTTCTTATAGCTCGGTAGTTGGATCTTTCATAATTCCTTTATGGTTAGAGCACACTGGGATAGAAGAATAGATGAGTTTGTATCTTTCTTCCTACTTTTTATCGGAAAACAGAGCTAGAACAAGGAACAAGCAACACTAGCACTTAAAATAAGGTAGGCGGCTAAAGCAATTGGGCATTTCCTTGATGTCCGGAAATGGTATATCTGAAAACAGAAGAAAGACTTTCTCTTGAACCAAAACTAAAGATGATCCGATCCGTGCACCGCTTTTCTTCTCTACCCCTTTAGAATCCAAGGAAAAGGCAAAGAGAAAGAGGTTGCAGAGGGCACCTAACCTTCCAAAGACACAGCAGCTCTAGCCTAACTTCGGATTCGAAACCATACTTCCTGACTTCCTCTCAACAAGAAGTTAAGGCTGAAAGTCCTAATCTTCTTATCCCGATGCCTGGAGTAGCGGGTCTTAGTTCGGATTAGTACCTTTTGAGCAAGGTAAGTTTCGGCAGTGAAAGAAAGTAACCAGGATCCGCTTAACCAGTTATGGATGAAGGTAGGTCTACTCCAATCCCTCAGCCAATAAACAATAAAGTAGGCACATTTCCCTCGGCAAAGAAAGTAGTCCCTCGCTAAAGAGTAGACTTGAGTATCTTCGAAGTCAAAGCCGAGGAATAAGACTCAGTTCGGGTAGAGCAACCATTTCTATTTTCATTCTTCCCCGTTTACATAAATGAAAAAGAAAAGTGAATTCCCACGGAAAATATCCACCTAAAAAAATTTCTGGGGTTACTTGGCATAGTCCTCTAAAGACCTATTTAGATACTCTTTCTTCCGAGTTCGAGATAAGGAGGAAGAATGGGGCGACAGATAAAATGGAATAAAGAGCAAAAATGCTTTACTTTCATTTTATTAAATATAATGGTAGGTAGGGCTTCTTTTAGGTCATAAAGGGAATAGTACTTTTAGCTCGTTCATCTAATTCTGCTGGTCTAGGAGTGGCTCCCTGCTTAGGGCTATGTGATAGCACCCAAAATACGACGGCCTGATCAAGAGAGCCAGAAGCTGGGTCCGCCCGCCGGAGCTTCTTTCAATTTCCGGGGGGCTTAGCTTGAACCACTCCCAAGTGCCAAGAACCGGCGAATGAAGGCTCCGTGGCGGCATCGGCCAATAAGCTAATCTGTTCCCAGTGAGCTATTACGCACTCTTTCAAGGGTGGCTGCTTCTAGGCAAACCTCCTTGGCTGTCTCTGCACCCCTACCTCCTTTATCACTGAGCGGCCATTTAGGGGCCTTAGCTGGTGATCCGGGCTGTTTCCCTCTCCTAGAGAAAGAAGTTCTCTAGTCACTAAAGTGCGTTTCACTCTCGTTCCTCTCGTTTCACTCGGGTTGCTAAAGCACCTCTCCTCTGCCAAGCTCTCTGTCTTGGTTAATGGTTCTCCAAAAGGATATTTCTCATGTTAGGCGGTGTGAGACAGGGGGATCCTTTATCCCCCGTTGTTATTTTGTATTGCGGAAGATGTCTTATCACGGGGTCTTACCGGGCTTAATCACCTGGGCATTCTTTCTTCAATTACCGAGACCTGTACATACAAAGATCTAGGCAGCTCATCTTCTTCTAACGAAGTCAGATCTTTTTCCATACCATAACGTATATAGAATCGATTTTCTTTTCTGATCGCTAGCCTGCCGGGCCGCCCCCGCGATCAAACTATCAATCTCATAAGAGAAGAAATCTCTATGCCCCCTTTTTCTTGGTTTTCTCCCATGCTTTTGCTGGTCAACAACCAACCACAACTTTCTATAGTTCTTCACTACTCCTAGAGGCTTGACGGAGTGAAGCTGTCTGGAGGGAATCATTTTGTTGAAATCAATTAATCTAATCATGCCTCAACTGGATAAATTCACTTATTTTTCACAATTCTTCTGGTTATGCCTTTTCTTCTTTACTTTCTATATTTTCATATGCAATGATGGAGATGGAGTACTTGGGATCAGCAGAATTCTAAAACTACGGAACCAACTGCTTTCACACCGGGGGAAGACCATCCGGAGCAAGGACCCCAACAGTTTGGAAGATCTCTTGAGAAAGGGTTTTAGCACTGGTGTATCCTATATGTACGCTAGTTTATTCGAAGTATCCCAATGGTGTAAGGCCGTCGACTTATTGGGAAAAAGGAGGAAAATCACTTTGATCTCTTGTTTCGGAGAAATAAGTGGCTCACGAGGAATGGAAAGAAACATATTATATAATATATCGAAGTCCTCTCCTTCAAATACTGGAAGGTGGATCACTTGTAGGAATTGTAGGAATGACATAATGCTAATCCATGTTGTACATGGCCAAGGAAGCATAAAATGATTCTTTCATTCTATAGATACCTCTGGTAGGTAAAGCACTCGACTGTGCTTTATTGAAAGTTCCCATCGCGGGGGCGAGGATACTTGCCTTCGCGGTTCGACTTTCTTTTCAGGCTTGACTCATTATTTTCCTAGGTGACTCATTATTTTCCTAGGTATAGGTCCTCTCCTCCCCTTTAGAGCTCTTTATGATGCCCACTGAGTAAGATTCGGGGGCTTCCGGCGCAGAAGCTCATTCTGAACCGCGGGAACCTTCGTCTCAATCTTCATAATAAATTTATGCCATCTTAAAAAAATTGGAATCTTGTTAGGTACCCGTACGACAGCTCTAATAATGAGCTAACGTACTCATCTTTAGAGTGGTTTGTGCGCAGGCTCGAGAAGTTGCTGCCCGCTTCAGAAGACCTTAGGGTGCCTTCGATTCCTGGACGACTTTGTTCGTCGTGTACAGGGGACGGGAAGAGACGGCTGTTCGCTGTAGCAAAATTCAACGAACCGACGGGCGTCCCGGACATAGCCTTCAACCCGCAAAGGTTAGCTTTGTTGCTGGACAACCACTAGGGTACTATTCTTCCTGGCCCCTCTTCGCCCTATCACATCACATGGTGGTGTGGTATGCGGCAGAACATGTCTATCCTTCCTCCTTCTTCTTTCAGTCGAAACTTCCTCCTAGTGAGGTGTTCGCCTATCCAGGTATGGAAGTATTCAATGAATACACTCTGTACCATGCATGGGTGGATGAAGCTTTATCTGGAGTATCAAAGATGGAATTGTATGCTAAGGCTTAGTGCCAGTATAGAGCTTGAAGTCTTTATGGATGTGCCGATCTTTATCCGTACATATTACCGACCTGCGAACATGGATGATTCGTTCAGGTACGGGATAATATTTAGGATGTACGATTTGGCTGTCCAGTTACAGTGGGGCAATGTCATGAAATTGCTACCAGTAACTAAGACTCAAGTGGAGAAAAAAAAAAGCACTCAATTTTAATGTAAGTAAAACACGGGATGGAAGAGGAGGCCTGAACCAACAGGGATGAAACAGTATAGATTCCCCTGGGCGAAGCAAGTCACCGATTAGTAACCTAAGAAAGAGTTGTCAACGGGCGAGTGTCCTGCTATAAGGTAAACTCCTACTATTTCAGCTTCTTTTCCCGTGGTCGAAAGCTAAATATCTCAAGATGAGATTTTCCAAACTCTCGACAAGCAGCAAATAGAAAATGAAAAGAAGATTTTGAAGGATCTGATTTCGTCTAAGGAGTGGCGGTTAACAGAAGGCCATTTCAACTTATGCTCTAAAAAGATAGAAAGCATTGTTGATAAAGCCCTCTCTTTATATAAAGAGGGCTTTGCGCCTTCGGATAAAGGAAGATTCCGATATTCGCATAGGTATTGAAGCCTACTTCGGGGATCTGAACAGCTAGCTTCCCCTCAAATGGGAGCCGTTTAAGTAATCTTAAAAGAGTCCTCGACTGTATTGGAAAAACAAAAAGTTCAATATGGCGGGAGATCTATAATTTTATTGAGAGCTTTCAATCAAATTAGATTGTAAAGTAGTAGTCCTGTGTAAAAAAAAAGCTGGTGGGGCGGGGTCCAAGCAAGCGTAATAAGGGGAGGGGGACTAGGGTGGAAGGGTCGTCGAAGGAGATGCATTTCTGGTACAAGTGGTATTGGACAAGATCTCAGGGAATCATCTCTTTCAGATTTCTGCCTTTCTTTCCCATGACGACTAGGAAAAGGCAAATCAAAAATTTTACTTCGAATTTTGGACCTCAACATCCTGCTGCTCATGGTGTTTCACGATTAGTATTGGAAATGAACGGAGAAGTGGTGGAACGTGCGGAACCACATATTGGATCACTCCAGTGCGGCACGAAGCCGCTGACGCCGAGTCGGCTCCTATGCCGCTAGCTATGCCCTGCTTGGTCCCCCGGCACGGTGGAGGTTCCGTAGCGGGTCATGAGCACCGGGCTAAGGGGCGAAGTCACTCGACTGAAAAGAGAGGGGCGGTTGAGCAACTCAAGCGAACCGCCCTACCTTACTACAACATAGGGACAGAGGGGAGAAGGTTGTGAAGGTGGCCTCGTTATCCACACCTCTGGTCGGATGAATGGAGGACCGCCCGACCCGGGTTTCATGAGCGTTGGCGGGTCCTGGAGTGCCTGTCAAGGGCGCTAGCGCATACCCCGGGGTGATCATCATCACCTGCACCTCACATCTCGGCGTAGTGGAACGTGTAACCCGCCTGCTGTCTCATTCAACTACATTTGTTACTGTAATCTATAGCCTAACAGAAGGCAGCGTCGAGGGGCTTTAGGAACTCGACTGAAAGGAGAGGAGAGAAATTCCCATACAGCCAGCGGGGAGGATGGCACTACAGGCAAAGACCGTCTGGCGAAAACGCCGCAGGCGCGAAGCGTGGTAGGCCTGCGCCGGGTGAGCATAGGGGGAAAGGGATCCCGGACGGTGGAAGAGCCAGGGGAGGCCGGGTCATTTGACGGAAATGGAAGGCTTTTCCCCTCTTATAGAAAGCCCTATGAAGTTAAGGGAAGTGAATGAATTCTTGGAAAAAGAGGGAGCGAGCCTATATATAAAATGTAAGAAAGTCAATTATTCAATGAATAGATGATAAAGTCAACCGTACGACAGACAGCGCTGCCTACACGCGAATTAGCTTCCAAGGTCGAGCAGTCTCAATTTCACTACAGGATTTGCGAATGAATGCTGGGCTGGGCCACCTCGAATGGCGTGAGCCGCATGCGGGGAGACCCGCACGTACGGTTTTTAGGGGGATCGATCTGGCCGAAAGACCGGCCGGCGCCCACCCGACTAGAGGGACTGAGAAATTAATAGAGTACAAAACTTATCTTCAAGCTTTACCTTATTCTGATCGTTCAGAGGGCGATCGCGGAGTCACTGAATGAAGTCCTCCGTTTCTTTCGGAGGTGCTGACCCGCAGCGAGGCAGAGATGACTAAGTGACATATGGAATATGGCGACAACAACAGCATGTCGTAGAAGGAGAGAACAGGTGGAGCCAACGACCCACGTTGACTAACGTATCTACAACTACATCCCCGAGCGGCAGTCAAACGGAGGCGTGAATGCAAGATGCCAGCGGAATGATCGGCCGGACAGAGGCTAGGGCTGCTTCCTTCCCACCGCGTCCTTCCTTGTGTATCGGAGATATAAAGCGAGTGCACCGGAAAAGAACGGGAACTGGGTCGATCTATTGCGAAGCATCCGAAGCATAACTGCACACTCACACGATCTTTGCCGAGAGATAGGAGCATTCGGTGGAACCGGTGAACTACACTTGCTTCTGGATAGATGTGTGGGACAGAGGGCTCGTGGTACCTTCTGCCCACCCTTCCTCCTCTGCTTTGAGAACTGTGTGAACGGAGAGTGGGCAGAAGGGAAGGAGGTCCTCATACAGAGAAAATCATGGAATGGGTCGAGATAGATGACAGCGCCTTTTTCCTCTCTTCCTTGCCGGGAGGGCAATCTTCTCTTATGGTCTTCACCTCCCGCCCGGCCTGGAAATTGAATCCAGCCCCCTTCTTTCTGATCCATTCATTTCTGCAAGCCCAGAGCGTTGCCTCCCTTCTATTGCATAACCTAAAAAGCTATAAGCAAAGTACCAAAAGCGCGCTCCGCCCGGTGACTAAGAAAGAAATTGGTTTGCGCAACAATTGAAGTGATGAGGTCGAGGGAAGTAGGGCTCCTATTGAAAGGCTTTCCCTCCCTCAAAAGGGGACTAGCTTTCAATACTAGTTCTTACGTTACGCTGCCATTTTTCCAATATCATTGAATAGCATGGCCTGGGGCTAAAGTAACTCAAGTGGGAGAGCCGTGTTATGGGTGACCTTATTGCACGGTTCAGAGAGCACTTGTGTATGTGATGCAAGTGAACGTGTACGAAAAAGCTGTCGTAAAGTTTCGTTTTTCGTTCCGTTTTCGACCCTATCTATGTTTCTATGATGGCCCAAGAACACGCTCATTCTTCAGCTGTAGAGAAACTTTTGAATTGCGAGGTACCATTACGAGCTCAATATATACGAGTGTTATTCCGTGAAATAACTCGAATTTCAAATCATTCACTTGCTTTAACTACTCATGCTATGGATGTGGGAGCATTAACTCCGTTCCTGTGGGCTTTTGAGGAGCGGGAGAAATTGTTGGAATTCTATGAAAGAGTCTCGGGAGCCAGGATGCATGCCAGTTTCATACGACCAGGTGGAGTGGCACAAGATCTGCCTCTTGGCTTATGTCGAGATATTGATTCCTTCACACAACAATTTGCTTCTCGTATCGATGAATTAGAAGAGATGTCAACCGGCAACCGTATCTGGAAACAACGATTAGTGGATATTGGTACTGTCACTGCACAGCAAGCAAAGGATTGGGGATTCAGTGGTGTAATGTTAAGAGGTCGTGCGACATGAAGACATTGATAGCAATATGGGGGAAGTTCCCATCAGGCAACAATGGTTCCGCCTGACTCTACTTAAGCATGCATATTATGTAAGTGAAGACTTGGTGTGAAGCCTTGGAGCTTACGTTAGAAGAGCAAAAGGCCCGGGGCTAGGGTGAGCTGAGGGGGGACAGCGTAAGTGAGCGAATGTGTGTAAGCCCAGTCAAAGATGACTGTTCTAGGCGGGGGGAGCCACCCACCTTTGAATGGTGTTGGTCCTACGGACCGTGAACGGATTTCGCCTCTGGCCTCTGGGCACGTCGGAACCGCGTGAGTTCACCGGGGTGGAGCACGGTCCGCCAAAACCGGCATAGATTAGGTGCTATTGATGGAACATGGTAAGCCTATCTTTCTCCATATGGAAGTGCTGCGAGCACTTAGAGATGCGGGTAGAGGAAGCCTCAAAAAGCGAAGGCCGAGCTGTAGGTCACGTGACCTGCACCGAGTTGGTGGCTGACTGGGCTTTTTCCTTGATCAAAGCAGATCAACTCGCCTTCTTTCTTGTTACCCAAAACTAAAGTCGGTCGAATGGTTTTTTTCCTGCCCCGGAACGTCGAATGAAATAGGGGGCCGGGTTCTCTTTCTACAACCCTTTTGATATGATAGGCCCGGCTACCTTTCCCCTATCCCTTATGATTAGGGGGCTGTTAAGCCCAAGAACGACCAGTCTTGTGGTGGTACGGAAGGAACGGACTCCGCGAACGTCCCGCGCCCCGGAAAGAAAGTCTCAACCAGAACCACATTCCTTTTGCGTGCGGATGTAGCTAAGTGTCTGACTCTATTGGTCATAGTTTCCTGCTGTTGCGGCTGGTGCTCGTTTGCGCGCGCGTGAACCAACTCAACAAAGAAGGAAAGGATGCCCGGGGAGGCATCTGAGAATGATTCGAGCCGTATGAAGGGAAACTCTCACGTACAGTTTGTTTTTTTTTGGGGGGGGCAGGAGCCCGACAGGGTCCCCCACTGACTTGGCCCGGGCCTAAGTTAAAGTGAAGTGGTGGGCCTACCCATCCCAACCAGGGGTATGCTGGGATTCGCGAAGAGCAGCACCTTACGATGTTCATGACCAATCGGATCCTGACGTACCAGTAGGTACCAGAGGAGATCGCTATGATCGTTACTGTATCCGTATCGAAGAGATGCGACAAAGTCTTCGGATCATTGTGCAAT